CAAGCAAATAAAAAAGGAATTCAAATCCAAATTGCAGGTCGTATCGACGGAAAAGAAATTGCACGTGTCGAATGGATTAGAGAGGGCAGGGTTCCTCTACAAACCATTCAAGCTAAAATTGATTATTGTTCCTATACAGTTCGAACTATCTACGGTATATTAGGCATCAAAATTTGGATATTTATAGATGGGGAATAATCCAATTTTAGTTTTCTTTTATTTCTATCTATAAAGCTAAACCCATTAGGTCTTTTTCTCAAAACTAGCAATCCTAATTTTAATTCTATTTAATTCTATAAGGTTGAATAAAAATTCGATTAAACATTTGATAAAATTGCTATGCTTAGTGTGTGACTCGTTGGTTTTTTTGGTTTTTAGAGTTAGATTTCAATAAATCGGCCCCATAATAGGAACTTAATAACTCTAGAGCTAATAACCAATTCATCACTTCATATTATCTCGATCTAAAGCTAAAGAACCAGTCAAGATGTGATAAATCGGTCATATCTTTGTAGCAACTGAATTTTTTTTGCCAAAAAACACTCAATAGGATTTAAGTTGTAAAGCAAAATAGAGAAGAAATATGTGGATAAATGGAAGGCTGAGAGAAAGAGAGAAAAAAAGAAATATAAATGATATAGACTTCCACTATGTAAGGTTTATGAGTGATTTTATAAAAGCTTATATAGATTTTATAAAATCTTATATACTTATATAAAAAAAAGGCAATGTAATAAAAGCATCAATACGAATTCATCTATAATTAAAATAAAACGAGCCTTCTTACTAGTTACTAAAATTCGTAGAACAAAAAAAAATTAAGAGCTTGGGGTCAATAAAGACTGAGAAAGTTGACTCGAGAACAAATTTTATTATGAGCTCCATTGTAAAATTAGAACCTAACCATTAAGTAAGAAGTGATGGGAACGATGTAAGCTGTGAATGGAAAAGATTTTTTTTTTATTTTTTATTAAAAATGAATCTTAATGATTCGCTGGTTGGGATGGCGGAACGAGCCAAAAATAAATTCATATATTCTAAGAAGTCACTAGACAATTCTGAAATTGAAATACAAGAGTAAATATTCGCCCGCGAAAACATTCTTTTTTTTTTTGAATTGATAAATTTGAACAATAAAAAAAATTCGAAAAAAAAAAAAGAATTCTATGATTTATACAATAGAAAATGGTTAGTTATCTATTCAAACCAGATACACAAATTACTACTAGATTCGATTGAATCTCAAAGAATAGCAAGATTCACTATAAATGTAAATCTTTAAATTTAAATAAATTTAATTTCTTTTTTATTAAAATGAAATCGCGAGGAGCCATATGAGAAGAAATTCTCATGTATGGTTCTGTAGTAGAGATGAAATTCAGAAACAACCATCAACTATAACCCCAAAAGAACCAGATTCCGTAAACAACACAGAGGAAGAATGAAAGGAATATCGTATCGAGGGAATCATATATGTTTCGGGAAATATGCTCTTCGTGCACTTGAACCCGCTTGGATCACATCTAGACAAATAGAAGCAGGTCGGCGAGCAATGACACGAAATGTACGTCGTGGTGGCAAAATATGGGTACGGATATTTCCAGACAAACCAGTTACAGTAAGACCTGCCGAAACACGTATGGGCTCGGGGAAAGGATCCCCCGAATATTGGGTAGCTGTTGTTAAACCAGGTCGAATACTTTATGAAATGACCGGAGTAACAGAAAATATAGCGAGAAGGGCTATTTCAATAGCAGCATCAAAAATGCCTCTACGGACTCAATTCATTATTTCGGGATAAGGTATAAACTAAAGTAGAACCAAAAGCAAAAGAAATGGGTCTTGTAAAATTGCAAATTTTTTATTTTAGACAAGGAATATTTCTTTTTTTCTTCGTCCTTTGCATTGAAAGAACAGATTACAAAATGATATGATTCAACCTCAGACCCATTTAAATGTAGCAGATAACAGCGGGGCTCGAGAATTGATGTGTATTCGAATCATAGGAGCTAGCAACCGTCGATATGCTCATATTGGTGACGTTATTGTTGCTGTGATTAAAGAAGCAGTACCAAATATGCCCTTAAAAAGATCAGAAGTGGTCAGAGCTGTAATTGTACGTACCTGTAAAGAGCTCAAACGTGACAACGGTATGATAATACGATATGATGATAACGCTGCGGTTGTTATTGATCAAGAAGGAAATCCAAAAGGAACGCGAATTTTTGGCGCGATCACCCGGGAGTTGAGACAATTAAATTTTACTAAAATAGTTTCATTAGCTCCCGAGGTATTATAAACCGAGATCGGTTGGGGTATTTAAAAGAAATAAGATTGTATCTCACGCATATATCCTTATTGATTAGTCATATTTATAAATAACTAAATACATAAAAAAAACATGTTGATTATATCAAATTTAGATTCACTAATAATTTTAGCTTACCATGGGTAGGGATACTATTGCCGAGATAATAACCTCTATACGAAATGCTGATAGGGATAAAAAAAGAGTGGTTCGAATAACATTTACTAATACTACGGAAAATATTGTTAAAATACTTTTACAAGAAGGTTTTATCGAAAATGTAAGAACACATCGAGAAAATAACAAAAATTTTTTGGTTTTAACATTACAACACAGAAGGACTACAAAAAGGCCCTATAGAAATATTTTAAATTTAAAACGGATCAGTCGACCCGGTCTGCGAATTTATTCCAACTCTCAACGAATTCCTCGAATTTTAGGCGGGATGGGGATTGTAATTATTTCTACTTCTCGAGGTATAATAACAGACCGGGAGGCTCGGCTAGAGGGAATCGGCGGAGAAATTTTGTGTTATATATGGTAATTCTTAACTTACTATTTGTAATTGAAAAAAAAAAGAGACGAGTTGTCCAATATTGTTCCTCCATTAGTTGATACTTTATAGGGGTTTTACCCCTAATGAACGAACAAAAATGGATTCATGAAGATTCAATTTAAATTACCGAAGCGCTTCCCAACCGCATCGCATGTTACAGGTTCGTTTAGATATTGAGGATCTGATTCTAGGTTATGTTTCAGGAAAGATTCGACGTAGTTTTTACAGATACTACCAGGAAATACAGTTAAAATTGAAACAAGTCGTTAAACCGGGAGACGCACAATTTATCGACTCCGCAACAAGGATTCGAAGGATTAATTGATTTTTTTAACTTGAACATTAACATTCCTTGCGTGAGAATATGATGCAAGATGCACAAAATTTCAAGAAACTTATTTTCTTCCAAGAAATATATCCAGATTTAAGACAAGGAATAACAAATATGAAAATAAGAGCTTCGGTTCGTAAAATTTGTGAAAAATGCCGGCTAATCCGTAGGCGGGGGCGAATTATAGTAATTTGTTCTAACCCAAGACATAAACAAAGGCAGGGATAATCACACTCGCTAAAGAAACCGCATACATACATAAAATAAATAAGCAATCTGTTTTAACATGAAATGGATATATCCATATATCTCTGACTCATATTTATGAAATGATAAAATATGCCAAAAGCTATACCCAGAATTGGTTCACGTAAGAATGGACGGATTAAGAGTACGCGGAGAATACCAAAAGGAGTTATTCATGTTCAAGCAAGCTTCCATAACACCATTGTCACTGTTACAGATGTACGGGGACGCGTGTTTTCTTGGTCTTCTGCCGGGACTTGTGGATTCAAGGGTACGAGAAGAGGCACACCATTTGCTGCTCAAACCGCAACAGCAAATGCTGTTCGTACGGCAGTAGATCAAGGTATGCAACGAGCCGAAGTCATGATAAAAGGTCCCGGTCTCGGAAGGGATGCAGCACTACGAGCTATTCGTAGAAGTGGTATATTGTTAACTTTCGTACGAGATGTAACTCCTATGCCACATAATGGCTGTAGACCTCCAAAAAAAAGACGTGTGTAGAAATGAAATGACTGTTGAATAATTTTCAAGAAAAACAAGAGAAATAAATGATTCAATGATCTAATCAAATATTATTACTATGGTTCGAGAGAAAATAACAGTATCTACTCGGACACTACAGTGGAAGTGTGTTGAATCAAGAACAGATAGTAAACGTCTTTATTATGGAAGGTTTATTCTGTCTCCACTTATAAAAGGTCAAGCCGACACAATAGGCATTGCAATACGACGAGCTTTGCTTGGAGAAATAGAAGGAACATGTATCACACGTGTAAAATCTGAGAAAGTCTCACATGAATATTCTATCATAGCGGGTATTCAAGAATCGGTCCATGAAATCTTAATGAATTTGAAAGAAATTGTATTCAGAAGTAATCTATATGGAACTTGCAACGCATCTATTTGTGTCAGAGGTCCTAGATATGTAACTGCTCAAGATATCGTTTTACCCCCTTATGTTGAAATCGTTGATAATGTGCAATATATAGCTAGCCTGATGCAACCAATTGATTTGTGTATTGAATTAGAAATTGAGAGAAATAGAGGATATCTTAAAAACACGCCACAGAACTTTCAAGATGGAAGTTATCCTATAGATGCTGTATTCATGCCTGTTCGAAATGCAAATCATAGTATTCATTCTTATGGCAATGGGAATGAAAAACAAGAGATACTTTTTCTCGAAATATGGACAAACGGAAGTTTAACTCCGAAAGAAGCACTTCTTGAAGCCTCTCGTAATTTGATTGATTTTTTTATTCCCTTTTTGCATATGGAAGAAGAAAACTCACATTTAGAGAACAATCAACACACAGTTCCTTTATCCCCTTTTATCTTTCATGATAAATTGACTAAACTCCGAAAAAACAAAAAAGAAATAGCATTCAAATCGATTTTTATTGACCAATCAGAATTGCCCCCAAGGATCTATAATTGCCTCAAAAGGTCCAATATATATACATTATTCGACCTTTTGAATAATAGTCAAGAAGATCTTATGAAAATTGAACATGTTTGCATAAAAGATATAAAACAGATATTGGACATTCTAGAAAAGC